AATGAGATGCCTGATTAAAGGGTTATTTTGATGTAATAAAAAAAGTAAAATTATTTACTCTCATTATTTACAAATATTGGAATTAAACCAACTCCTAAGAATTCAAAATTCTTTATGCATTTTACATCAAATTGTAAAAAGATAAGCTAAATTAAGCTAATGGGCTCATAACCCATTTATGAAATTTTAATTTTCTCTTTTTAATTTTAATAAATTCAACAAAAATAATATTTCTAATAATCTTAACTACTAGAACAATTATAGTATATTCTTCATCAAGATTTTTAATAACATGGATAAGAATAGAAATTAATTTAATTTCATTTTTACCAATTGTAACCAAAAGAAAAAAATTAAAAGATCAATCAATAAAATATTTTATTATTCAAAGCCTATCGTCACTCACAATATTATTATCAGTAATTATAAATTTAAAAATTAAAACCCCCATTAATTTTGAAAATTTATTAATAATAAGATTAATAATAAAAATAGGCTTAATCCCATTCCATTTATGAATTATTTCATTTATAGAAAAACTATCATGAACAAATTGTTTTCTAATAAATACTATTCAAAAAATGACTCCAACATTAATTATCCCCCAAATAATTAATTTTAAAATTACATTAATACCAATAATTCTTTCATTATTAGTTGCACCAATTATAATATTGAAAACAAACTCAATAAAAAAAATTATTAGATATTCATCAATTTATAATTCACCCTGAATAATTTACTCAATATTTATTTCAAAAAAATTTTTTTTAATATTTTTCTCAATTTACATGATCTTAAATTTCATATTAATAAGAAAATTAAAATTTTATAATATTATATTTTTAAATCAAATTACAGAAAAAAACCTTTTAACAAAAATAAATTTATCAATTAATTTAATTTCAATAAGTGGTATACCTCCAATACTAGGATTTTTCCCTAAATGAATAATTTTAAATAAAATAAATGAATTATCCTATTTTATTTCAATAAGAATATTAGTTTCAACTTTTATTTCAACTTTTATTTACATTAAAATTTTATCATCAAGTATAATAAACCAAACAACAAAAAAAAAATTTTTTAAAACAAAAAATTTAAATGAATTAGAAATCATGATTAACTTTACAGGCCTTACTTATTTCCTAATATTGAAACCTAATTAAAAGGATTTAAGTTAATCTAAACTATTAACCTTCAAAGTTAAAATTATATAAAATATATAAGCCTTAGCTTATTATTTTTAGCAACCTTAAATTTGCAGTTTAAGTAAATTTAAGACCAATTAATCATTTAATGAGAGGTTAAAACCTTAAATAAATTTACAATTTACTACTTAAATCAGACATCCCATCTAAAGCATGCATAAATGAATATTTTCTACCAACCACAAAGATATTGGTACAATATATTTTTTATTCGGCTTGTGATCAGGACTATTAGGAACAATAATAAGACTAATTATCCGAATAGAATTATCTCAACCTGGTTCACTTATTAAAAATGACCAAATTTATAATACTATCGTTACATCACACGCTTTTGTAATAATTTTTTTTATAGTAATACCTATTATAATTGGAGGGTTTGGTAATTGAATAATCCCATTAATAATTGGAGCTCCAGATATAGCCTTTCCACGAATAAACAACATAAGATTTTGATTATTACCAGCTTCAATTACACTATTAATTTCTAGATCAACTTCAGGTTCAGGTTCAGGTACTGGATGAACTGTTTACCCACCCTTATCAAGACAAATAGCCCATTCAGGTCCATCAGTTGATCTAACTATTTTTTCGCTACATATTGCAGGAATCAGTTCTATTCTTGGTGCAATTAATTTTATTTCAACTATTATAAATATACGAACTATAGGTATAACATTTGAAAAAACACCTCTTTTATGTTGATCTGTTTTTATTACAGCTATTCTTCTATTAATTTCTCTTCCAGTATTAGCAGGAGCAATTACAATACTAATTTTGGATCGAAATTTTAATACATCATTCTTTGACCCCTCAGGAGGAGGAGACCCCATCCTATATCAACACTTATTTTGATTCTTTGGCCATCCAGAAGTTTACATTTTAATCCTACCAGGATTTGGTTTAATTTCTCATATTATTATAATAGAAAGAGGAAAAAACATTACATTTGGTCATTTAGGAATAATTTACGCAATAATCTCAATCGGAATTTTAGGGTTTATTGTTTGAGCTCATCATATATTCACTGTAGGTATAGATGTAGACACACGAGCTTATTTTACATCAGCTACTATAGTAATTGCAGTACCTACAGGAATTAAAATTTTTAGATGAATTGCAACCATTCAAGGAACTCCTAAAATCAATTCACCTCAAATAATTTGATCCTTAGGATTTGTATTTTTATTTACAATAGGTGGATTAACTGGAGTAATTTTAGCCAATTCATCAATTGATATTGTTATCCATGATACTTATTATGTTGTAGCACACTTTCATTATGTATTATCAATAGGTGCAGTATTTGCAATTATAGCTAGAGTAATTCACTGATTCCCATTAATTACAGGCACTGTGTTAAACAAAAAATGACTTAAAATTCAATTTTTTATAATATTTTTAGGTGTAAATTTAACTTTTTTTCCACAACACTTTTTAGGTTTATCAGGAATACCACGACGATACTCAGATTATCCAGACACAATATTTTTATGAAATTACATCTCATCAATAGGATCATTAATCTCAGGTTTAAGTATTATATTATTCTTATTCATTATTTGAGAAAGAATAAGTTTTAAACGTTTACCAATATTTAAAAATAATAACTTGTCATCAATTGAATGAATAATAAATACACCACCTTCAGAACATTCATTTAATGAACTACCTATTTTAAATAAGTTCTAAGAGTGGCAGAAAAGTGTCATGAGCTTAAAATTCATTCATAAATTTATATTTCCTTAGAAATAACTAGATGAATAAAATTTAATCTAATAAATAGAGCAAGACCAATTATAGAACAACTTATTATATTTCATGATCACACTATAATAATTATTATATTTATTATAATTACAGTAATAATAATAATATCAATAATATTAAAAAGAAAGTTATCTAGACGAAACATTTTAGAAAATCAATTATTAGAAACATTATGAACCTTAATTCCAGCTATTACATTAATTTTTATTGCTATACCATCACTTAAAATTCTATATATTATAGAAGAAATAATTAACCCGTCAATCACTGTTAAAGTAATAGGTCATCAATGATACTGAACCTATGAATATTCAGATAAAAAAAAAATAGAAATCGAATCATATATAATTAATAAACCAAAAACTAAAGAATTTCGATTATTAGAAGTTACAAACCGTATAATCTTACCCTTCCTAACTCAAACACGAATAATTATTTCATCATCTGATGTAATTCATTCATGAACAATTCAATCACTGGGATTAAAAATAGATGCTATTCCAGGACGATTAAATCAATCATCAATTATATTAAAAAAACCGGGAGTATTTTTTGGTCAATGTTCTGAAATTTGTGGAATAAATCATAGATTTATACCAATTTCACTAGAAAGAATTAATATAAAATCATTTATTAAATGAATAAAAACAAATTAATATAATTATATAAACACATTAAGTGACTGAAAAGAAAGTAATGGTCTCTTAAACCAAACTATAGTATTTGTCGTATACTCTTAATGAAAGAAGTTAATTTAATAAAAAATATTTAATTGTCAAATAAAAAATACAATAATTATTGTACTTCTTGATACCACAAATATCACCTATATGATGAACCCTTATCCTTATATTTTCTTCAGCTATAACAACCCAAATTTTTTCAAACTTAGAATTCAGTAAAGAAAAAAAAAAAAAAAAAAAAAAAAGCTCAAATACATTAAAACATAAAATCTCATGATAACAAGTCTATTTTCATCATTTGATCCCACATCATTCTTTATACAAATAAACTGAATAATCTTAATTTTACCATTGATTATTTTCCCAATAAATTTTTGAATAAAAAAATCTCGACCTATTATAATTAAAAAAAAATTCTTAAATAAAATAATTAACGAATTTTCAAATTCTACTAAACATAAAGAAATAATATATTTATCTTTAAGAATTATAACATTTATTTTAATTAACAATTTTATAGGATTATTTCCATATATTTTTACCCCTACAAGTCATATTTCAATTTCTATATCTCTCTCAATTCCAACATGATTAATATTAATAATTTATGGTTGAACAAAGTTCTCAAATTCAATATTTAAACATCTTCTTCCTGTTGGAACACCAACACCTATTATACCTATAATAATTATTATTGAAACTACAGGAAACATTATTCGTCCTATTTCACTATCAGTACGATTAACAGCAAATATAATTGCAGGACATTTATTAATAACTTTACTAGGAAATATAAATTCAATTAAAATTATTATATTTATTATACCAATTCAAATAATATTAATATTATTTGAATCAGCAATTTCAATTATCCAATCATATGTTTTTGCAACACTGATTAATTTATATTCTAGAGAAATTCCTTATGAAAAAAAATCACCCTTTTCACTTAGTTACAAAAAGTCCATGACCAATCTTGTCTTCATTAAATTTATTCTCAATATTACTAGGATTAACAATATGAATATATAAAAAAAATATTTTATCCATAATTATTGGAACTATTATAACAATTATATGCGCAATTTTATGATGACGAGACGTAACACGAGAATCTACTTTCCAAGGAAATCACACAATAAAAGTTATTTCAGGAATAAAAATAGGTATAATTCTATTTATTTTATCAGAAATTATATTTTTTTTATCATTTTTCTGAGGATTTTTTCATGCAAGTTTATCACCATCAATTGAAATTGGTATAAACTGACCACCTAAATCGATTATTGCATTCAATCCAATAGAAGTACCATTACTAAATACAATTATCTTATTATCATCAGGAGCCACAATTACATGAATACATCATAGACTTCTTATAAATAAAATAATAAAAACAATAAAATTATTAATTATAACAATTTTATTAGGTATTTACTTTACAATTTTACAAAAATGAGAATACTCAGAATCAGAATTTACTATTAGTGATTCAGTATATGGATCAACATTTTTTGTATCAACAGGATTTCACGGTATTCACGTAATTATTGGTACAACATTTCTATGTGTGATACTAATACGATTAAAAAAACTTCATTTTTCAAAAAATCATCATTTAGGTTTAGAAGCATCAATTTGATATTGACACTTCGTAGATGTAGTTTGATTATTTCTATATATTTCAATCTACTGATGAGGTAAATAATCCTTTTAGTATAATAAGTATAATTGACTTCCAATCAAAAGGTTAACCCATTTAAAAGGATAATAAAAATTTTTTACTCATCATTAACAATTTTATTAATTTCAAATATTGTATTTTGATTAACAATATTAATTTCCAAAAAAACAAAATTAAGACGAGAAAAAAATTCACCCTTTGAATGTGGATTTAATTCAATATCTTCCCCACGAAAATCATTTTCTACACATTTTTTCTTAATTGCAACAATTTTCTTAATTTTTGACGTTGAAATTTCAATTATTTTACCTATTTACCAAACAAAATTATCAATCATAAAAGAATGAATAATTTCATCAATAATTATTTTAATAATTTTAATTATAGGATTAATTCACGAATGAAAAAACGGATTACTAGATTGATCTAAATAAGGAGAATAGTTAATTATAACATTTTCATTGCAAGAAAAAAGTATTGATAAAACAATTTCTCTTAAAGTAAAGAAGTAAAATACAATTTAATTTCGACTTAAATTTAGAGATAAATCTCCATACTTAATTAAATTAATTGAAGCTAAATAGAAGCATTTCACTGTTAATGAAAAAAATGGATTTTTAAAATCCCTATTAAAAGAATAAAATTTAAGAAGCTGCTAACTATCTTTTTAGTGTTAAATCACTTTATTCTTAATTTATATAGTTTAATAAAAACATTATATTTTCAATATAAAAATAAATAATTAACTTTTTATAAATATATATATATATCCAAAAGATATAAAATCTATCTTAACATTTTCAACGTTAAACTTTAAAATTTAAGCTATTTAGATGAATTAAACAAATTAAATAATTTAATTAAAAAAAAAATAAATATATTATAATAAATATAAAAAAAGAAATTATGTATAAATAAAATCTATTAAAAAAAAAATATTCCAATAAATGAGAAAGTCAATTTAAAAATCCAATCAATCCTCCTGTTAAAAAATATTCTAATCAACCATTATCAATAATATTATTTGACAAATAAGAAAAAGAAAAAAAACGTCTTAAAATAAAATATGAAGAAAAATAATTTAAATAAAATATTGAACCAAAAAAAAAAACAAAATGACCAGAAAAAAAATAAATAAAATCACCAAAAATATTAAAACAAATAAACAAAGAAAATATAAATATAAATAAAGGAAATATCTTAAATTTAAAATCAATAAAAAAAATAAAATCAACAAATAATCAATATATAAAAGAACCAATAAATAAAGAAAAAAAATATAAAAAAAATATAGAAAAGTTTATATAAAATCTATACTTAAAATTTAAAAGAGGAAAAAAAAAACAATTACAATAAAATAAATAATAAATTAAACGAATTCTATAAAAAAAAGTTAAACTAACAGAAAAAAAAAAAAAAAAGAAAATTAATCTTATAGACTCTATTAAATAAAAAAGTTCTAAAACAAAATCCCTTGAATAAAATCCAGAAAAAAAAGGAAACCCACATAAACAAAGTAAACAAACAAAAAAACAAGAAGAAACATAAGGACACTGATTTAAAATACCACCCATAAATCGAATATCTTGTCTACCCAAAAAACAATGAATAAAATATCCTGAACAAAGAAACAAAAGGGATTTAAAAATTGCATGAATTAATAAATGAATAAAACATAAAGTTAAACAACCTATTGATAAAATAAAAAATATAAAACCTAATTGTCTCAATGTAGAAAAAGCAATAATTTTTTTTAAATCATTTTCTAAAAAAGCATTTAAACTAGAAAAAAATATGGTAAATAAAGAAATATATATTAAAAATCAAGTATTAAAATAAATTAAATAATTATTAAAACGAATTAATAAATAAATTCCTGAAGTAACTAAAGTTGAGGAATGAACTAAAGAAGAGACTGGTGTAGGAGCGGCCATAGCACATGGTAACCAAAAAGAAAAAGGAAACTGAGCTCTCTTAGTAAAAGAAGCAAATAAAATTATATAAATAAACCCATTTATATTTAAATCAAAAAAGTAATTATATAAAAAAAAATGTCAACACCCATAATTAAAAAATAATCTAATAGATAAAATCAAAAATACATCACCAAAACGATTAATAAAAACAGTTAATAATCCAGAAATTAATCTCCTAGAATTATTATAATAAATTACTAAACAATAAGAAACTAAACCTAAACCATCTCAACCTAAAAGTAAACAAACCAAATCAGGAATTAAAATAAATAAAATTATTCTAAAAATAAACATAAATACTAAATAGAAAAAACGAATCAAATTCTTATCCCCTTCTATATAACCAATTCTATAAAAAAGTACACAACCAGAAATCAAAAAAACAAAAGACATAAAAATTAATGAAATTCAATCAAATAAAATAATAAAAGTATAAATATAACCATTATAATCATATAACAACCACTCAAAAAAAAATACAACTTCAAATTCATAAAAATAAATACTAAAAAAAAAAAAAAAAAAAAAAAAAAAAAAAAAAAAAAAAAAAAATTTAAAAATTTAATCTAAATAACACGGCTCTTCCTCAAAAAGATCTTTGATTCCACAAATCAAAATTTTAAATTAAACTAAAAGAACTTAATAAAATAAATATAAATATAAATATTAAAAAAAAAAATTTAAACTAAAAATAATAAAAAATACAGGAAATCCATGTAAAAATAAAATTAAATATTCATGTAAATAACAACAATAAATAAATTTGGTTAATCTTCTTGAATACCCATGTTGAGTCAAAAAAAAAATTGTTAATCTATAACAAGCTGATAAAAATAAAATAATAAATATATAAAACTGAGTATATCATCTTCAAGATAAACATCTAATCACAATTAAAATTTCAGAAAAAAGATTAATTGAAGGAGGGCAAGACATATTTATTACACAAAATATAAATCAAAAAAGAGACAAAGAAGGCATTAATCCAATCAAACCCTTTAAAATAAAAAATCTACGACTTCTAAAACGATTATATACAATACCTACAAGAAAAAATAAACCTGAAGAAACAAAACCATGTCCAATTATTAAAATCAAAGAACCTAAAACCCCACATATTCTTATTGTAAATAAACCAATAATTACCAAAGATATATGACAAACAGAAGAGTAAGCAATTAATATTTTCAAATCACTTTGAACTAAACAAATAATTCTAATTAAAATACAACCTCATAAACTTAAACCAATAAAAACAAATCCATAATTAAAAATAAAATTATATAAAAACTTTAATAAACGCATAATACCATAACCTCCTAATTTTAATAAAACACCAGCTAAAATTATTGAACCACCAACAGGAGCCTCAACATGAGCCCTGGGAAGTCAATTATGTAACCCAAATATAGGAAACTTAATAAGAAAAGAAAAAAGCAATAAAAACATTAAAATGTTTCTATTAAATTTATAATCTAAAAAATAAGAAAATCTTCCATTTAAGCCTATTATATAAAAAATAATTAACAAAAAAGGAAACGACCCAAAAAGTGTATAAAAAATTAAATAAAACCCTGCATTTAAACGTTCAGGTTGATATCCTCAACCGAAAAGTAACAAAAACACCGGAATTATTCTACCCTCAAAAAAAAAATAAAAATAAAAAAAATCTATAACAGAAAATACAATAAATATAAAAATTAAAATAAAATTAATATAAAAGATATATAATTCCTTAAAATTTAAATCAAATGAAATTAAAGATAATGAAATTATTAAACAGATTCAAATTCTTAGACAAATAAAATTAAAAGAAATACAATCTATTCCAAAAATATAAGAAATATAACAAAAATCAAAAAAAAAAAAATTTTTTAAAAAAAAAAAAAAAAAAAAAAAAAAAAGCCCAAATACATATATTTTCAAATTTAATATTAAAGGAGTCAGTAAAAACAAATAAAAAATAAATTTTAACATAATCTTAATCTTATTAAATATTCAAAAGAATTCCTTCGAACCAAATAAACTATTAAAGATAGTCCAATAACACCATCACAAACTGTAAACATTAAAAAAATAATTCTAAAAAAATTTTCATATAAAAAAAAAATAAAAAAAAAATTTAACATACCATATAAAGAAATGGATATAAATTCAATTATTAACAAAGACAACAAAAAGTATTTACGAACTAAAAATAAACCTACTATACCCGAGAAAAAAATCAAAAAAAAAATAAACATTAGTTTAACTAAGTTTTTATAGTTTAAAAAAAAACAATGATTTTGTAAATCAATATTAGAACCTAAATTCTTTAAAACAATTAAAACTAAAATCAGTAAAGAAAAATTTTCCATCATTAGTCTCCAAAACTAATATTTTTTTTTAAAATATTTACTGAATTAAAATAGCTATAATAATTTTCATCATTATTGTCCCTATACTAAAACATCCAGTAACCTTAGGATTTTTACTATTGATTCAAACCACTTTAATTTCAATAAATATATTTAAATTTTTGGAATCAACATGATATAGATATATTTTATTTATTACAATTATTGGAGGAATAATAGTAATATTCATATTTATAGCAAGAATTTCATCAAACGAAAAATTTGAAATAATAAAATTTAAAACATCAATTAGATTAATAATTTTTATATTAATTTTAATGATAATAATAAATTTAAATTTTAAAGAAATTCTTAATTTTGAAAATGAACACATATTAAAAATAGAAGAAAAAAAACTGATTTTTCAAGAATTTCAAGAAACTTACTCAACATTTAAATTTTTCAATTTCAATAAAAATTTAATTACAATTATTATAATATTAATTTTATTAATTACTATAATTTCAGTTAATAATATCGCTTCATCATTTGAAGGTCCATTAAAAAAAACTTATGTTTAAACCAACACGAAAAAAAATTTTTATTAACAACTTCTTAATTGACTTACCATCACCTTCAAATATCTCAACATGATGAAACTTTGGTTCATTACTAGGTATATGTCTATTAATTCAAATTATTTCAGGAATTTTTTTAGCCATACATTATTCACCAAATATTTCAAATGCATTCAAAAGAATTATTCATATTATACGTGATGTGAATTATGGATGAATAATACGAAATTTACATGCCAATGGGGCTTCAATATTTTTTATTTTTATCTATTTACATACAGGACGAGGGTTATATTATGGATCATTTAAATTAAAAAAAACTTGAACATCAGGAACTTTAATTCTTCTAACTCTTATGGCTACAGCATTTATAGGTTATGTTTTACCTTGAGGGCAAATATCTTTTTGAGGAGCAACAGTAATTACTAATCTAATTTCAGCAATTCCATACTTAGGAGAAATAATTGTTCAATGAATTTGGGGAGGTTTTGCAGTTGATAACCCAACACTTAATCGATTTTTTACATTTCATTTCATTTTACCTTTTATTGTTTCAATAATAGTTATTATTCATTTAATATTCTTACATGAAACAGGTTCTTCAAACCCAATTGGATCAAAAAACAATATTGATAAAATTCCATTTCATCCCTACTTTACAATTAAAGATATTGTAGGATTTATTATCTCTTTATCAATTTTTTCTATAGTAATTAATTTAAATCCATTTATACTTACAGATCCAGAAAATTTCAGTATAGCTAACCCAATAATTACACCTATTCATATTCAACCAGAATGATACTTTTTATTTGCATATGCAATTTTACGATCAATTCCTAATAAATTAGGAGGAGTAATTGCATTAATAATATCCATTTTAATTTTATTATTTTTACCCATCTCTATAAATAGAAAATTTCAAAGAAATATATTTTATCCAATTAATAAAGTTTGCTTTTGAACACTTATTAATTCTTTTATTCTTTTGACATGAATTGGAGCACGACCTGTTGAAGAACCATATATTTTTACAGGGCAAGCTTTAACAATAATCTACTTTATAATATTTTTATTGTTACCTTTAGTATCAAAAAAATGAGATAAAATTTAAGTTAATTAACTTTTAAAGTGTTTATATCTTGAAAATATAAAAAAGAATAGTTTTCTATTAACTTTAATTTTTACTAAAAAAAATGAAATAAAAATAAACCTTAACACCAATAAAAAAAACAAAAATATTTAAAACTAATGGTAAATAACATTTTCAAGAAAGATACATTAATTTATCATATCGATAACGAGGAAAAGTAGCACGAATTCATACAAAACAAAAAATTATAAATATAAATTTTAAAAAAAAAAAAAAACTAAAAGAACCCCCCCCAAAAAATATAATAACCATTAAAAATCTAAGAAACATAATATTAGTATATTCAGCCAAAAAAAATAAAGAAAATATAAAAGATCTATATTCAACATTAAATCCAGATACTAATTCAGACTCCCCTTCAGAAAAATCATAAGGAGAACGATTTGTTTCAGCTAAACAACAAGAAAAAAAAACTAAAAATAAAGGAAAACAACAAAAAATTATTCAAGAATAAACTTGACATAAAATAAAATTAATCAAACACAAACTTTCAAAAAAAATAGTTAAACTTAAAATAATTAAAAAAAAACAAACTTCATAAGAAATTCTTTGAGCAATTGAACGTATTGCTCCAAGTATAGAATATATAGAATTTGATCTTCAACCAGAAATTATAATAATATAAACACCTAGTCCAGAACAACATAAAAAAAATAATAAACCATAATAAAATCTAATAAAATTAAAAAAAAAAGGATAAAGAATTCATATTATTAAAGAAATTATTAATCCAAAAAAAGGAGTAAAAAAATAAACTATATAATTACCAAAGTTTAAAAAATAAAACTCCTTAGAAAATAATTTTAAAGCATCAGATAAAGGCTGTAATAAACCTAATAAACCAACTTTATTAGGTCCTTTACGAAATTGAATATAACCTAAAATTTTACGTTCAAATAAAGTAAAAAAAGCTACACCTAATAAAATAAACAATATTAAAAATAATATTCTAATAGCAAACACTTATTGAATGTAAATTTTACATTTTTAAATTCTAAATTTAAAGCACTAATTCTGCCAATTTCAACAAAATAAATATTATAATTTGAAAGTCCTTTCGTACTAATCAAAAAAAATAATGAAGATAGAAACCAACCTGGCTCACGCCGGTCTGAACTCAGATCATGTAATTTTTTAAAGGTCGAACAGACCTAAAATTGTAAAACCTACCCCACAACTTAAAATTAATCCAACATCGAGGTCGCAATCAAATTTATCGATTAGAACTCTCCAAATTTATTACGCTGTTATCCCTAAGGTATCTTTTTCTTTATATCATTAAAAAGGATCTAAATAAACAATTATGATTGTAAAAAAAACATAAAGTTTAATATTTTATATGTCACCCCAACAAAAAAATCTTAATCTTAATTTTTTAAACACCTCTAAAAAAAAAATAATTTAAATTTTTAAGATCTATAGGGTCTTATCGTCACTCAAATAAATTTGATCTTTTTAAATCAAAAATAAAATTCAAATTAATTTAATAAATAAAGATGTTTTTTCATCAAACCATTCATTCTAGACCTCAATTAAAAGACTAATTATTATGCTACCTTAGCACAGTTAAAATACCGCGGCTGTTAAAAAATTTCACTGAGCAGGCCCGACCTAAAATAAAACCTTAAGGACATGTTTTTGTTAAACAGGTGAAAAACTATTTTTGCCGAATTCATATATTAAATATAAACAAAATTTACTAATTTAATTATTATTAAAATAAAAAAAAATTAATTTCTTAAAATTAATATAAATATAAATATACAAAAATTAATATTTAAATTTTTTACAAACTTTAAATAAAGACAAATTCTAAACCTAAAAAAAATATATTCAATTTAAAATTATAAAAATTCAACAAGCTTATCCCTATTGAACTTAGAATACAATAAAAAAAATTATAAAATAATTAATTTAATAGTAATCCTTAATTAAATTAAAATCTTAATTAACTAGATATCAAACCAAACGAATTTTCATTTCGAAACCAAATTAAATTTATAAATTAATTATAAAACATTAAAAAACAAATTAATTTAAATCTTGATTATTCGAGAAAATAATTCATAAATTAAAAAAATTGATTAACCCTGATACAAAAGGTACTACAAAAATGGATTCTTCTAAATAATTAAATAATTCCTTTTCAGTAAAATAAACTAAAGAAAAAAAATTTTTTAAAAATTATAATAAACAATTAAAATAAAATTACTAAAAAATAAAATAAATATTAAAATCAATCTCATGGTTTCAGAAAAAATCAAATTAATGATTAAAATTTTATTGTAAATAAAAAAAAATATTCTGTTTCTAGATACACTTTCCAGTACATCTACTTTGTTACGACTTGTCCCAATTTATGGGAATGACGGGCGATATGTACATTTATAAGAGCTTAATTCAAAAATCTTAATAAGAAAATTTACTTTTAAATCCAAATTCAATTTAAATATAAATCCAAAAATCAAAAATAATATAAATAATGTAACCCATAATAACCTAAATATAATTGCACCTTGACCTAACATAAATAATAAAAAATATTAAGAAAATAAATTTTCATTACACTCAACGACAGAGATATACAAAACTTAATTAAGGTAAAATAAATCGTGGATTATCATTTAAATTACAGGTTCCTCTAAACAGATTTTTAAACCGCCAAATTTTTTAAATTTCAATTCTAAATTACTAACTGGATATATAAATTAACTAAAATAACAGGGTATCTAATCCTGGTCTAAACAATAGATTAAACAGAAAAATATTTTATTTATTAATAAATTTCACCTAAATTAAAAAACTTTAAATAAATAAACTGTAATCCAAAAAAAATTAACTTAACCATGAAATATAACCGCGAATGCTGGCATAACATTTTACTGATTTTAAAAAAATTTATCAAATTATAAAAATAATTTAAATTAAATCTAATTACTGAAAATTAACTTTAAAATCTTTTAGAAATTTAAGTCTTCAAAAAAGTCACATGCAAAAAATTTTTTAAGCTAATTTTTTAAACTAAAATCAAACTCTTTTTAGCATAAATTCACTAAGTGGAACCTTATTACCTTCCTCCAGGAGGTTTCACTGTTCGAGGAAGTAAGAAAAAGAAGAAAATTTACATTAATTCTATTATTTTACAAATGAATTAATCAAATCAAGGAGAAAATAGACTTCAAATTAGCCCCCACTAATTATTTAAATCTAACAATTTTGATTCTTTAGCATAAATTCACTAAGTGGAACCTTATTACCTTCCTCCAGGAGGTTTCACTGTTCGAGGAAGTAAGAAAAAGAAGAAAATTTACATTAATTCTATTATTTTACAAATGAATTAATCAAATCAAGGAGAAAATAGACTTCAAATTAGCCCCCACTAATTATTTAAATCTAACAATTTTGATTCTTTAGCATAAATTCACTAAGTGGAACCTTTTAATTTATATAAATACTTATATTTATATACATATTTATAACTAATTATTAAATTAACTAAATTATACTTAATAAATACTTAAATTTATATAATTATTTTAACATAATATATATTAAATGAAATATGTTATATAAAATATATAATTATATGAATAAGCTTTTTTTTTTTTTTTTTTTTTTTTTAATTATACATCTTAATAAAATAAATATAAATTTTTATATATATATATATATATATATATATTTATATATATATATATATTATTTATATTTATATAAATATTTATTAAAACATTATATAAATATTTTATTAATATAAAAATAATTAAACTTATCCTTATTTTTTTTTCTTTAGTGCAATAATAATATTGTATTATTTTATTATTATTAAAATATTTTATTATAAATAATGATACTTTACATGAAAAAAAAGATTTAAATTAAAATCTTATTCAGAAAGAATTTAAAACTTTCAATTTTTGAAGAAAAACATAAAAAATAAGGAAAATTTACCAAAATTTTAAGAAAAAGTATAATATTTTTAAAAAATTATTTTTTTATAAAATAATTGTTACGTATTATTTTTGTTTGCTTAAAAAGTTT